TTATTCGAAGCGCTTCGTGATTTTCAACCAATTATGTGCTTCAATATAATTACCTGGAGTAAGCGCTATAGCTTGTTTCCAATACTCAGCAGCTTGATCGGACCAAGCTTCCGCAATTTCAGAATCACCCTGTAGAATGGCCTGTTCTCCCCGGTCGGAATAGGTGGTTCCTTCCCTTAGAACCGTACTTGAGAGTTTCCTACTCATACGGCTCAAAAATCGATTCTTTTTGTGTCCTATCTTAATCTACCCTATGCTAACTGAATTAGATTTCTCATAAACCTATCCCATTTTTTCTTGGGTTAACCAGAAGAAGTTAATTACATAAGTTTCAAACCCTAATTTTAATCAATAATCAGAATCAGTTTGATCTTTTCTCCCACCTTCAGAAGAATGAAGCATAGGTATCCCCACAATATCGTTAGAATTTTCTGAAAGGTAACTATCTCGGTTTCATATATGGAATTCATATAGAATCTTTGAAAAAGACTTTTTTCCATAAGAAAAAAGAACTTACTATCTTTGGGATCTGATGCTACACCGCTGCTCAATACCTTAGTGGATCGACTCTATTACATAAGTTGATTCCTAACTTTTGTCCCATATCATGACATAAGTAAGCAGTTCTTAACTGTATCGACTCAATAGCTCGCTAATTGATCTTTACGGTGCTTTCTCTATCAATTTGATCCTTTATCCATAGAATATAGTATATAGGCTGCACTCATTTTTTTTTTCTTCCTATTTTGGTTCTCGTGAAGTCTCTTTCCTTGCTACAGCTGATAAAAATCGTTGCTTTGGACGATGCATTATGTAGAAAGCCTATTTTTTCTAGTATTTACTAGCCAATTTGATCCTTGCTTTTTTTCCTTATTTCTATAGTGGAGATAGTCGCACGTAATGACAGATCACGGCCATATTATTAAAAGCTTGTGGTAAGAATGGGTTTCGTTCTAGTGCCCGGAAATAATATTCCAAAGCCTTTGTATGCTCTCCATTGCTTGTGTGTATAAGGCCTATGTTATAGAGTATATAACTTCGATCATAGGGATCAATTTCTGGTCGCGTAGCTTCATAATAATTCTGTAAAGCTTCCGCATAATTTCCTTCGGATTGAGCCAACATCCGTTACGGTCGTTCATTCTATTCAAAAAATCTCCGTTCCAGAACCGTACATGAGATTTTCACCTCATACGGCTCCTCCCTTCTGCGCATAGTACTAAGGGGAATAATCCATAGAATAAAAATAGAACTATTCTCATCTCATTATGAACTGAAAGGAACTAGTATTTTTACAAGAAATCTCTAGCCAGCCTTCCCGCAAGAGGTTTTTTCTTAACACCAATCATATTAGTGTTAGATATAAATGGTAACTCCAACAATTTCTTTGTTCTCAACGCCTTCTATTTCCAGGAATTAGTCACTTCAACGATCTTTGATGGTTATACGGGTATCCAAAGTACAAACGAGATGGATGTTTGTTGTCCCAACCATTCTTGTTAGTCCCGATACCGATAAGGAAAGGGGGAATTTATAACAAAGTTTTTGTGTTGTTGATTCCTAGGTGTAGTGTTTTTTCCCTTATGCCGTCTATTGGTACTAATGTAGTGTAGGATTGACCCACAATACAGAACCCATAGGTGTAACCTTTCGCTCAATACTCAAATTAACAATTGAAACATCTGAGGCTGCATCAATCGAGGATACACGATAGAAGGAATTGTTCTATCTCCAAACTTCACCTTCACCGAGCGTAGGTTTATTTCAAGAATTTCGTTCTTTCTATACCGAACCACGTCTCTTTCTCGTAAGACTGAGGTGAGGGCTAAAAAAAAAAGAAAAAAGAATCAAATCGCACCATCTCTGTAATAGGTAAATGCCTTTTTTTCTCCTGAAGTTGTCGGAATTATTCGTAATAAGATATTGGCTACAATTGAAGAGGTCTTATCAATAAAATTTCCATTTATATGAGATCTAGGCATAATTAGCAATCCATTCTAGAATTCTTTTCATTACCCCTCGGGGAAAATGATCCCACAAACAAAGCAAAGGAATTATACAGTACGAAATAACATAAAAACAGACTAATTTTATTCTAATAAATAGATATTAAATAGATATGGGCTTTCCACTTAAATTGTCCCCTTTTGTTTGGGAAAGATATGAGATATTGGAATCAGATTGATTTCATTCCCATTTTTGTAGTATAACAATGAGCGGAACTATTACTATTTTATCTAAGTTAAATAACCAAGGACTTTTTTTACTACAGATTCTGATAACTCGAGAAGTTTTGATTTGGTTATGATCCAAAGAGAAAAAAGAACGGAATAATCATTCCATGAAAAAATAGAGTAGAGTAACCATACCTTCTGTTTGCATAACGTGTATACACCACGCCATACAATCGAAATATCAAAATCCATGGGACGATTCATAAATTTGGAATAGATCCGCGGGGTAGCTGATGAATGAGAGAAGTTTTTGTTGAGAAATATTAAATGGGAAAGGAATTCTTCCTATGGAACTAGTGATCGGTCGTACCTGTACTGCAGTAATATGAATAACTCGCTATTCACTCAGTTTCTGGTCAATAATAAGATTATGTAGGAGAGATGGCCGAGTGGTTCAAGGCGTAGCATTGGAACTGCTATGTAGGCTTTTGTTTACCGAGGGTTCGAATCCCTCTCTTTCCGTTTCTGTTAATTCACCAATGTTATCGACCACAATGTATCAAATCAAATAACAATTGAAACCATTATTCCAGCAATAAGACCCTTATTTGATAGAAATTCTCTATTCCTAATTATTGTGGTTATAAAATAGGAAAGAGCAAAAAAGAAAAAAAATCCTACTGTTGATCCATTTGTGATAGGTGAAAAAATGCGGATGGATTAAGGCCCTTAGATCTATTTAGTTCGGCGAAAAGGGGACAAAATTCTATGAACCTTTCTTTCTTAATTTTGTTAGGTTCAAGTCTGACGAGAATAATATTCTACGACTAACAACTCATTTATTTGCAAACCGATCCATTTACTATCTATTATTTGATTTACTAATCCTTTATATTGGAATGAGTCAATAGTCAAATGTTTTGGCAATTCCTCATGGGCGGATGAAGCAATATAATTTTGAATCAGACCTTTTGATCTTTGGTTATCCTTCGCAGTAATAATATCTCGGGGTTTGCAACGATAACTTGGTATATCCACTATACGACCATTAACTAAAATATGTCTATGGTTAACCAATTGCCTGGCTCCGGGGATGGTCGAAGCCATACCCAATCGAAAGAGGATGTTATCCAAACGCATTTCAAGTAGTTGTAGTAAAACCTGACCCGTTGACCCTTTGGCTTTTCCAGCGATATGTACATATCTAAGTAATTGTCGCTCTGTCAGACCATAATGAAAACGCAATTTCTGTTTTTCTTCTAAACGAATACGATATTGCGATTTTTTCCCAGAACGCAATTGGTTTTTAAGATCACTTCCGGATCTAGGTCTTTTACTAGTTAGTCCTGGTAAAGCTCCCAGACGGCGTATTTTTTTAAAACGAGGTCCTCGGTAACGAGACATAAAGACTCCTTTTTTTTATTTTATTGAAATTTCATTTTACACAATAAATCTAAATTTAAACTGAACTAAAGGATAAACAAAGCAAAATCGACTGATGAAGTACTACAAAAAAAATGAATTGTATCAACATCTAGATTTTTTGTATATATATATAGGAAGTTGAGGCTCCGTTTGATGATTTGTTCTGTAGAGATCTAATTGCTCTAATCCATTTTTATTAATAATTGCAAGTTACCACGACATAATAGATCGCTGATCCAGCATTTTATTTGAAGAAAAGGAGAGATTATCAATCTCGGAAAAATAGATAGAGAAAAAGCCGGCTATCGGAGTCGAACCGATGACCATCGCATTACAAATGCGATGCTCTAACCTCTGAGCTAAGCGGGCTCACATAAGAGAAAAATTGCGTAACAAATAGAAATATTGTATAGGAATTCCGGAAAATGTCGGATCTTAGCTATTAATTTCATATAAACTAAACTAATTAATAGAGTTCTATAGCTAGAAGTTCGAAGTTCTAAGCTAAGTTCCTTTTAGAAATAATTAAAATAAAAAAAGAAAATAATAAAAAAATAATAAATATAAAATATAATAAAGTAATATTAATAAATTATTAAAAAATATTTCATCAATCATAATCATAATATATGATCATATCAAATTCAATTGGAAATTCTAATTAGAATAAATAGAATTTTTCTTAAAGCTTAACTAAAGCAGTTATAGATAGTAAATTATGTTAATTTCATTATAGCGGATCGGTCCTAAGAAAAGAATAAGATAAGGATAAAGATACAATCTAAATTAGATTGAGACATTATTCTGGTTTCATTTTGAAAAGGATGGGATAGGACGAAAAAAAAAGAATGAATATTGAACGTTACAGTATTACAAATCACACTGTAAAAATGAAAGGGAGAGATAAAATAGATATGGGATATATCTATTCATCTTGAATTGAAAATACATCAATGATAGAATTATTTCTGATTGAAATAAACAAGGTTTATCCAATAGAAATGAACTGATATAGGATGGTCAAAAAAAGAAAATAGCAGCCTTTTCGATATAGAAATCATTAGATAATGAATTCAACGGTTTCAAAAAAAGAAATAAATGAAAGAGATGGATGAAATTATAAATGTATCTTGGTCTCAAAGAAAAGGGAAAGGGGGATATGGCGAAATTGGTAGACGCTACGGACTTGATTGGATTGAGCCTTGGTATGGAAACCTGCTAAGTGGTAACTTCCAAATTCAGAGAAACCCTGGAATTAAAAATGGGCAATCCTGAGCCAAATCTTTCTTTTGGGAAAACAAGGGTATAAAACTAGAATAAAAAAGGATAGGTGCAGAGACTCAATGGAAGCCGTTCTAACGAATAGAGTTGACTACGTTGCGTCGGTAGCTGGAATCCCTC